CCGTTCTATGATACCTAAATCGGAGAAAAATCCGGATCAAACTCTTATTTATCTTAACCTTAGGTTAATTTACTTCGACGAAAGGGATCAAAATTGTCCGAACCCTTGTGATTTTTTATTTTCTTTTCGTTAGGTTTAGGTCTGGCGCGAATAATATTCTACGACTAGCAATTCATTTATTTTCAAACCGACCCATTTACTATCTATTATTTGATTGACTAATCCTTTATATTGGAATGGTTGAAGAGTCAAATGTTTTGGCATTTCGTCCTGAGAGGATGAATCGAAAGAATTTTGAATCAGAGCTCTAGAGTTTTGTTCATCCCTCGCCGTAATAATATCTCGGGGTTTGCAGCGATAACTTGGTATATCTACTATACGACCATTGACTAAAATATGTCTATGGTTAACCAATTGACGGGCTCCAGGAATAGTCGGAGCCATACCCAATCGAAAAAGGATGTTATCCAAGCGCATTTCAAGTAATTGGAGTAAAACCTGACCTGTTGACCCCTTGGCTTTGCCGGCGATACGAACGTATTTAAGTAATTGTCGTTCTGTAAGACCATAATGAAAACGCAACTTTTGTTTTTCTTCTAGACGAATACGATATTGAGATTTTTTACCGGAACGTGATTGGTTTCTAAGATCACTTCCGGCTCTAGGCCTTTTATTAGTTAGTCCCGGTAAAGCTCCCAGGCGGCGTATTTTTTTGAAACGAGGTCCCCGGTAACGCGACATAAAGACTCCTTATTCTTATTTATATTGAATTCTTATTGATGAAATTTCATTTTACAGAATAAACCTAAACTAAAACTGAACTAAATGATAAATGAAGCGAAGTTTACGGAAGTAGTGTACTTGTACTCTAAAGAATAATTAGATGAATAAATATCCAGACCTTTCTATTCTATATATATTCTATATAAAGATTCTATATAGATAAAAAATAGATAAAAGGGATTCTTTTCATGGCATAGTTGTAAGTTCCTATAAGATAAAAAAAAAAATATATATATATTTTTCAATATTATTTGATTTCGGATTTCAAAAGGGCATTCTCAATCATGTAAAAACTCGAAGAAAATAAATAGAGAAAAGCCGGCTATCGGAATCGAACCGATGACCATCGCATTACAAATGCGATGCTCTAACCTCTGAGCTAAGCAGGCTCACATAAGATAAATTATACCTGCATAGGGATTCAATAAACTATTGTTAGCTATTAATTTTAATTAATATACTTATATTTGCATTCTTGGCGATTCATATTAGCTAGTCATAATGAATATGACTATCGAAAAAATAGAATATAGAATTGAAAGGAAATATTCAATACTCATACTTACCATAGACCATAGAATATAACGATTAATCTATCGATATATAATTTTAGTTTTTTTCTCACATCACAATTATATAGTACAATTCTATAGTATAGCATTTAATATTAAAATTGATTCGATCTATTTTTAGATTAAATCATTTTCGTTTTTGCTTTCAAATGATATTTGAAAGTCTTTTTATTACATTTATATATTTTATTTCATATCATTTTCATATCATCATATATATCTTTTTTATTTCTAAATGGAATGATTTGTTTTAAATAATTAGAAATTATTGCGCTTTGATTCGTAAAGATGGAAGCTCAGACGAAAAAAAGAATCGACCGTTCAAGTATTCCAAATTGCATGGGAAAAACGAGCAGAAGAGAGACATATATACGTGGTATATCTCCATATATATTGAATTGCAGATACAGAAATGATAGAATCGTTTCTGATTGGACCAAATGCGGGTGCGGGTTTCCTATAGAAGATGAAAGAAGATAGCCAAGAAATCAAAGAGGAAAAGAGGAGAAAAACTTTTTCGAGATAGGAATCAGTATTTAATGAATTCAACGGTTCCAGCAGAAATGAAATAAAAAAGAGAACGACATCTGAATAAAAATGAGATCCTAATCTCAAAACAAAAAGGGGATATGGCGAAATTGGTAGACGCTGCGGACTTAATTGGATTGAGCCTTGGTATGGAAACCTACTAAGTGAGAACTTTCAAATTCAGAGAAACCCCGGAATTAATAAAAATGGGCAATCCTGAGCCAAATCCTAAAACAAACAAAGGCCCAGAAGGTGAAAAAAGGATAGGTGCAGAGACTCAATGGAAGCTGTTCTAACAAATGGAATTGACTGTGTTGCATTGGTAGAGTAATCCTTCCATTGAAACTTCCGAAAAGATGAAGGATATGCGTATATACATACGTATACGTACTGAAATACTCTATCAAATGATTAATGACGACCTTAATCTGTATTTTTCTATGAAAAAGGGAAAAATTGTTGTGAATCGATTCCATATTGAAGAAAGAATCGAATATTCATTGATCAAAGCATTCACCACACAGTCTGATAGTTCTTTTGCAGAACTAATTAATCGGACGAGAATAAAGATAGAGTCCCATTCTACATGTCAATACCGGCAACAATGAAATTTATAG